ATTTGAATTAGCGAAGCTTAGAGAGTGGAGTTTAAACTGACGTGGGGACCTACTTTAGGCATTTCTTTTTCCCACGTTTTGAACGGGTTCTTGAACAGCCATGTCATTCCTTGGAACGTGAAAGCTTGTTAATCCACTGATTGGTGATGAAAGATAGAACTCATAGGCACCTACTGCCCTGATTTTTGTTGTTCACGGAACTCATATGAGCGGGTAGATCTCTACAACTACTATACATACATGATTTATGTCGCCCTGCCTTTTCTTTTGTGCCGAGACCTTGATTGAGGCTGTTTGATTCGCCAACCTTAGCAAATAAGAGGCAATCCTTCGATTTCGACGAATCTGCACTTGGCCTGAAAGTCCCATCCCTAGGACCTGTAGAACAAGAAAGCTTCGACACAGGAGATTAGGACAGAGAGGTTAGCGGTAGGGGTCTTTCCTCTCCGTTACCTTGTTGGGTGGGGGATCATTTTATAAGATTTCCATTTGCGTTGTGACCTCTTTTCTGCCCTAAGAGCGAGATGAAATGGGATTTTTTGCATCTCGTATAGGGCCAAACCTAGTGAATCTCCGAGTGAAGCTCGTTTTCAATATCTTTCTATCACGCCTATAGGCAAAAACCACTAAAAAGCTCCCATACTAGACCTAAGAGCCCTTTAATTATATGGATAAAAGATTGGCATTACTGCTCGCTTCATCCCTTTTGGTTGAAGCTTTCCCAAGCCATCCGTCAACAATCAATCCCGAGGTTGGTTACCAGCCGACAGAACTGAGCTCTTCCCAGTGATTGGTAATAGTCAAGCAAGGGAAGAAATCAGTAGTTCTATTTCGGTACTCAAGTTCCAGCGCTCCTAGAAAGAGGTAGGTTCTCAAAGGGAAGGCTAGCTCAGAAGAAGGAGAAGTAGCTGCTCTCGAAATCGGTCGGTAGGTCCTTCCTCAAGCTTCGCATAAGCGATTACATACCTCTATTTCAAGAGTTCTAGTACTTGCATTGCGGTCCGTCCATTAGTTCGATGATTCTTATCAAAGCTGTCGGCTATTTAATCCCGTCTGTCTGTAGTAAGCAATTCCTTTCCGGGCTGTGATTGAGAAAATATCCCCCGGTCTCCCCGATCGGTTTCGGTTCGGTGGTTGGTTTTTGGTTGAATGAATATCTGTACTTCCTATTAGCCTCGGCCTTACCTGATTGCTATAAAAGTTTGAAAGGTAGGTTTTTGAAGTGATGAAATGGAAAGGAAGAACTGCTTTATGGAGGAAATGCTTGAATGAAGCTTGTGGTGTGTCCTTCGGTCCGTTCAAGTGGTGAGCGAAGTGCTTCCTCGCGAAAGAAGCCTTTCAGAGATAGGGTTCTTCTCTTTACAGAAGCACGAGTGGAACGCTTTCATGGCTTTATGGCTGTCTTCCTCTTTTTCTTTCACTGTGACTACTGGCATCTTTGAGCAACTTGGACCTGTCTTTCTTGTCCACCTATCTCTCTGGCCAAGAATAAGAGTCCGTGTCTCTGGAAAAGGGTTTACTGACCACTCTGCTGAGGGCGTGTAGGTATAATAGGCGGAAGGAGATAAAAATAGAAGAAAGTTGAGTCCCATCTGCTGCGTCTATATAAATAGATTCCGTAGGAATCTCTAGAAGCAAGCCCAGGTTCAGACAGCAAGCCAGGGTTCGGTTCCATATTCATGGGGATCCATCCACTTACTTTGGTCGATTAGATCCCTGTATACAAGCCGTACCCGGCTGACTTACTTTCCTCTGCTCTTACTCCCGCACCCGTTCCTGTACACATACACATGTCAGCGTAGGTAGCTGTGTCACGCTAAGTAACTGAAAGATTCTCCCTCAATTTCATTACCTCCCCTACCCTATGGTGTCCCTTTTGCAAAAAGGTTTGTTTTCGGGGCTTCATTGATTAGTACTTGGGATCTTAGTTCTACATGATGCCGGAATTGGATCTACTATTAAGGATTGTTAAAGGACAACCAATGAAGTCTGCAAAGATGATGAAAGAAGCTTTCGTGAGTGGTTATGCCGGATCTCTCAGCCCGTTCATAGAGGAATCCTTTTCCGAATCTTTCACCATTGTGACCCCCCTGGAGAAGGAGGATTCCCACTTCCATAGTTACAGGCATAGTATGAGGTACTGCCCGGTTCTCTTCTACCCTATCCACACCGCCCATCTATGCTGATCGAGAGCCCGACCCATGGTGTGCTAGTTCCAGGAGCTATAAAAAAAAAAAATGGGAAAGAGTACAACCTTCATTGATAAAGGTAGGTCCGCCTAGAGAGGATAGCTTATCTAGGAAAGGAATAAAAAGGCAAATGGTTTCCTAGGAAGGAGATGGTGGTTGGTCGACTAAAGGTTAGAGTTAGAGGACTAAGTCGAAGCGCAGCACATAAGCGCATATTCATTCTCGGTTCCTCTGTTTGTTGCGAGAGAGCTAATCGAACGGGAGGGTACTCAACCTTATGTTGTGAGGAAGGGCGAGTGACGAAGAAAGAAGTGCCATGAGCAAGGCAAAATGATAAGTATGATTGAAAGTTGGTTTGGTTGCCGTTTTACCTTAACCGCTTATAACCAGAGCAAGCAATCAATCTTATATTTATGGCGGGAAGTCAGGCAAGGCGCTTTGAAACCCTCCTTATCGCTCTTGAATCGGTTGTACCTCATTCCCATCCTCCCTACGTCTTCATCTTCAAGACGAGCTTCTTCCTGTTTTTAGGTTGACGAGTGACGACTCCCAGAGATCTTCCTTTCAATGAGGCATTCTCAACTCCTTTATTTCATTTCTCATACCGGCACTTTTATAAAGTCCTAAAAAAGCGTGGAATGAATATGGTAGAGTGCAAGCGGCAGACACATAGGCAGGTGCCCGCAGATTGGATTTCATTGGCAGGGGCAACTTACCTTATTAGATAGGGGGGAAAGCGAGAGCTTCAAGAACAAGGACGATTGGAAGGAGCGACATATCGATATACATATATAACCAACCTCACAGATCCAACTCAATCTTTTACACCGATGTATCGTACTCTCGCGACCAGGTTATCATAAGAAAATACTGCTAAATATTTCCGAAGTGAGAGAAGGAGGGAAGACGCGCTACAACTAACATAACAGCCAGCTTAAAAACGTTAGCTAGCGCACACCGGCTTTCTTCCTCGCTTTTCACTCCTTAACATCTTTGGGAAAATAAGTTTCACTCTGACCCTCTTTCTGGGTTAAGCAGCCTCACAACTCAGGGATTGTATCATCTTTGAAAGCGCTTCTCTGCTCCTTGCAAAGGCTTCCTCTTGACCCAAAAGTTTAAGTATGGACTACCCGTTGGGGGAATGCGAGGCCTCGTCTGAATAGGTTTGTCTCTCCGTTCCTGTTGATTTGACTTGGTATGAGCTTGCTCCCCTATGAGTCACTCTGATCGCCACTTGTCAATCTCTTTCTTCCTTCAGACTTTACCATGCTTTCCTTAACCTTATAATAAGCGATTACATACCAGGTAGAGTGGAATTAGGGCTTTCGATATGATAGCTCATTCCCGAGGAGAAGAGCTAGGAGAACTTGGTTCACTTCGGCTAGCTACCACTTATTCTAAGGTTTCGATTCAAAATAAGTGGTTAGGTTACTCCCCTTCTCTCGGGAGTATAATCTCTTCTATTTCCCGAAGTTCCTCTGAATGCCTTATCTTATTGACCGAATGAATAGAGAAGTAAAGGAGGGATGGGAATCAAGCAAATGAAGATGCGCTTGATTCCGTGAACAAATCCATCTTCACTCACAGAAAGCACACTTCAATTTCATTGCCTGCCTTCGATCGAGTGAAAGGTGTTTAGTTCGATCCACGCACTCTTTCATTAGACGAGGAAAGCGCAAAGACAGACTGGCTCAATGCCTTTACTGCCCAAATCAAGGACTTTCCCATGCACACTTATTCGTTCTATTCCAAAGCCCTAAGCTGAATCTATATGGGACCTTGTCTTAGGCCTAGCTTGTGTAGGCTATCTTTCACCTATGGTTGAACCCAAACTTGAAACTCTTTTCATTAGGCCCAAAATTCCTTGTAACGCTCTAAGAGGGTAGTGAGGCTTAGATTCCATAGAGTTCAACCTGCATTGGGCTTTAGTTAAGCTACATCCATTTTAGAATAGGATCTTTTATGTAGCCCAACTCATAGAGAGTTCTGTCACTTGGTCTGAACCTATTTCTTCTATTCCTATGATTGTTCAGTGATGGGTTTTCTCCTTTTAGGATTCGGTTTCTATCCCATATCGTGTTGTGCTAAGCTCATTTCTCTTATTAGGTCTTACCTTTTGTACTCTGTGGGCGTTCAGATTGCATACCATGCAAGTCATTCATTATCCACACATGTCATACATCTTTCATATAGGATGATCTTAGAAAGCACCTAAGTGTTGGACATTTGCATGATACAGGTAAACTATAGCCTAGAAAGAAGCAGGCAAATCGCTCTAGGTTAAAATAGAACCTACCTCGGAAAACTACTTTCGAAAACAAACTATTTACTGCAGATCGACATCGGAGGTGGCCCAAACCTAGGCTGTGACGCTTCCTGGGAGTACAAAATTAAGACTTGAAGTTCGTTTACACAGTACGAGAAAGACAATTATAAAGAATGGGACTAAAGCAACTTTTTTAGATTATATTCTTTAATATAGCATCAACATGACAATAACATTACAAAGCGATATAGGCATTTATCCAATCCATCAACCGAGAAAGACACCTACGTTACACTAACAGGGGCGCGCTTCTTTATTAAAAAAAAATACATTATGAAATGAACCCACATAGAAAAGTGGTCCCCTTTTGCGGCAGAGTGTGCAGCATTCCTGCACGAGGGAGAGCGATGCTGCCATTCAGAAAGAACACAAGAAGAGGAAAAAGAAAAAAAAGTCTTTAAGACAAGAACCCAGGAATTGATTGATTCGAGATCCCTGTTCCAAAGAAAAAGTGCTACCTATAGTTCATTATAAGTAGACAGTTA